AACTACATTATATACTCATTTAGAATTAGAATTAGAATAGATTAGAGAGATATTAAGTAATAATAATTCCAATTTAGAATTATCAAATTATACTTATAATAAGATATAAGATATCTTTATATATAATATCTTTATATTCTATAAATATAAAATCTAAATAATAATAACAGGTACAAATAGTAAAGCGAGGTACCCATTCTATGACAACTCTTAACTTTCCCTCTGTTTTGGTCCCTTTAGTAGGCCTAGTATTTCCGGCAATCGCAATGGCTTCTTTATTTCTTCATGTTCAAAAAAACAAGATTGTTTAGAGCCGAGGGCACAAAATCTCATTTTTAAACTGACGCTTGTATCATAACACAGATATCCTTTTAGCAAAATATGGTATAAGCGTCTTCCGACGAAAATCTCCCAAAATGCTATATTCTAGCTATTTTCAAATAGACCCGAATTGGCGGACGGCTGAATTGTAAAGTTGGTCTATCTATATGCATGTGGCTATCTTTAGTGAGATCATACGAAGGGTATGTTATTAGTTTAGATCTAACCAATTTAATGAATTACTCCTAAAGGTTCACATCAAACTAGTGCTAGTTGATGCGAGTTACTTCGGAAACAAAAGGACTAAAGTAAAATTCATTTGGGGTATTCTCTCAATTCCAAAAAAAAGCAACTGGATCAAGTATGAGTTGTCGATCAGAACATATATGGATAGAACCTATAACAGGGGCTCGAAAAACAAGTAATTTCTGCTGGGCTGTTATCCTTTTTTTAGGTTCATTAGGATTCTTGTTGGTTGGAACCTCGAGTTATCTTGGTAAAAATTTGATATCTTTATTTCCGTCTCAGGAAATCGTTTTTTTTCCACAAGGAATTGTGATGTCTTTCTATGGGATCGCGGGTCTTTTTATTAGCTCTTATTTGTGGTGCACAATTTCGTGGAATGTAGGTAGTGGTTATGATCGATTTGATAGAAAAGACGGAATAGTGTGTATTTTTCGTTGGGGATTTCCTGGAAAAAATCGTCGGGTCTTCCTCCGATTTCTTATAAAAGATATTCAGTCCGTCAGAGTAGAAGTTAAAGAGGGTATTTATGCTCGTCGTGTCCTTTATATGGATATCAAAGGCCAGGGAGCCATTCCATTGACTCGTACTGATGAGAATTTTACTCCACGGGAAATGGAACAAAAAGCTGCTGAATTGGCCTATTTCTTGCGTGTACCAATTGAAGTATTTTAAGAAATGAGCCGACAAATGCATGCTTTCTCAGCAGGAGGGCAAAAACGCAAGAATCCTCTTTTTCTATAACATAACTTAATTGAAATTTCTTCAGAACATCCATTCGAGTCAAAACAGACATATATGGAACAATTAAAAAAAAATAATAATAAAAAAGAGTGAATAGATTCATAGATTCGATAACTTGTAATAGAACTGATGCGTGAGAGAAATATTAGATTACATAAAGTCGACGAATAAGATTCATTAACAATTCACAGATGAAAAAATGGCAAAAAAGAAAGCATTAACTCCTCTTTTCTATCTTGCATCTATAGTATTTTTGCCTTGGTGGATTTCGCTCTCATTTCAAAAAAGTCTGGAATCATGGATTACAAATTGGTGGAATACTAGGCAATCCGAAACTTTTTTGAATGATATTGAAGAAAATAGTATTCTAGAAAAATTCAAAGAATTAAAGGAACTCCTCCTCTTAGAGGAAATGATCAAGGAATACTCGGAGACACATCTACAAAACCTTCGTATAGGAATTCACAAAGAAACAATCCAATTAATCAAGATACACAATGAGGGTCGTATTCATACGATTTTGCACTTCTCGACAAATATAATCTGTTTCATTATTCTAAGTGGTTATTCTATTTTGGGTAATAAAGAACTTGTTATTCTTAACTCTTGGGCTCAGGAATTCCTATATAACTTAAGTGACACAATAAAAGCTTTTTCTCTTCTTTTATTAACTGATTTATGTATCGGATTTCATTCGCCCCATGGTTGGGAACTGCTGATTGGCTTTGTCTACAAGGATTTTGGATTTGTTCATAATGATCAAATTATATCTGGCCTTGTTTCCACTTTTCCAGTCATTCTAGATACAATTTTAAAATATTGGATTTTCCGTTATTTAAATCGCGTATCTCCGTCACTTGTAGTGATTTATCATTCAATGAATGACTGAAAAATTATCTACCTAATCTAATTATAATGTTTCTTATTACTTTGCAGTTGTACATAAGCAAAGCATTGAAAAAAACTTTATATTTCTACCCATCCCGGAGATTCATCCTATATTCCTATATATTAATCCAGTCAAATTATTATTATTCCAGTAAATAACAGAATCGTGGATAGGAAACTCCATTAGTGACCTACCCCAATTTATTGTAGAAATTTTCGGGATCAATGGTTGGACCATGCAAACTAGAAATACTTTTTCTTGGATAAAGGAACAGATTACTCGATCTATTTCCATATCGCTCAT